TTTTAACAACACCTTCTAAGAGATGGTTAGTCCAAGATGCTGAACAACAAAGTTTGATTTTGGAAAAGCACCATCATTATGGGAATGTACATGCGGTAGAAAAATTACGTCAATCAATCGAGATATGGTATGCCACAAGTGAATATTTGAGACAAGAAATGAATCTTAATTTTAGGATGACTGATCCTTCAAATCCAGTCCATATAATGTCCTATTCTGGAGCTAGAGGAAATGCATCTCAGGTCCACCAATTAGTAGGTATGAGAGGATTAATGTCAGATCCCCAAGGACAAATGATTGATTTACCCATTCAAAGCAATTTACGCGAAGGACTTTCTTTAACGGAATATACAATTTCCTGCTACGGAGCCCGCAAAGGAGTTGTGGATACTGCTGTACGAACGTCAGACGCTGGATACCTCACGCGTAGACTTGTTGAAGTAGTTCAACATATTGTTGTACGTAGAACGGATTGTGGAAGTACCCGAGGTATTTCCGTGAGTCTTCGAAAGGGGATGACGGAAAGAATTTTTATCCAAACGCTAATAGGTCGCGTATTAGCAAACGATGTATATCTAGGTCTACGATGCATTGCTACCAGAAATCAAGATATTGGGATTGGGCTTGTCAATCGATTCATGACCTCTCGGGCGCAGCCAATATATATTCGAACTCCCTTCACTTGCCGAAGTGCATCTTGGATCTGTCGATTATGCTATGGTCGGAGTCCCACTCATGGTGACCTGGTTGAATTGGGAGAAGCAGTAGGTATTATTGCGGGTCAATCCATTGGAGAACCAGGGACTCAACTAACATTAAGAACTTTTCATACCGGTGGAGTATTCACAGGTGGTACTGCGGAACATGTACGAGCTCCTTCTAATGGAAAAATCAAATTCAATGAGGATTTGGTTCATCCCACACGCACACGTCATGGACATCCTGCCTTTCTCTGCTATGTAGACCTATATGTGACTATTGAGAGTCAGGATATTATACATAGTGTGAATATTCCACCAAAAAGTTTTCTTTTGGTTCAAAATGATCAATATGTGGAATCAGAACAAGTGATTGCTGAGATTCGTGCTGGAACATCCACTTTCCATTTTAAAGAGAGGGTTCGAAAACATATTTATTCTGACTCAGAGGGAGAAATGCATTGGAGTACCGGTGTGTACCATGCACCTGAATATACACACGGTAATGTTCATTTCTTACCCAAAACAAGTCATTTATGGATCTTATCGGGGGGTCCGTGCAAATCCAGTCTAGTGCCTTTTTCACTCCACAAGGATCAAGATCAAATGAATGTTCAATTTCTTTCTGTCCAAGAGAGATCCATTTCTGACTTCTCGGTGAATAATAATCGAGTGAGACACAAATTGTTTGGCTCGGATCCCCTGGCGAGAAAAGGGCGAAGGATTTCTGATTATGCAGCAGGATCTGAGCGAGTCATATCCAAAGGTGATGGGGATTTCATATATCCCGCCATTCTCCAAGAGAATTCTTATTTATTGGCGAAGAGGCGAAGAAATAGATTCATCATACCATTCCAATATGATCCGGAACGGGAGAAGGAATTAACGCCTCATTCTAGTACTAGTATCACGGTTGAAATACCCGCAAATGGTATTTTACGTAGAAATAGTATTCTTGCTTATTTCGACGATCCACGATACAGAAGAAGCAGTTCGGGAATTACCAAATATGGCATCATAGAGGTCGATTCAATCGTCAAAAAAGAGGGTCTGATTGAGTATCGAAGACCAAAAGAATCTAGACCGAAATACCAAATGAAAGTAGATCGATTTTTTGTCATTCCCGAAGAAGTCCATATCTTGCCCGGGTCTTCATCCATAATGGTACGGAACAATAGTATCATTGGAGTAGATACACGAATTACGTTTAATACAAGAAGCCAAATAGGTGGATTGGTCCGAATAGAAAAAAAAAAAAAAAAGATTGAACTGAAAATCTTTTCTGGAGGTATCCATTTTCCTGGAGAAACAGATAAGATATCCCGCCACATTGGCATCTTGATACCACCAGGAGCAAGAAAAAAAATGGATAAGGGATCAAATTGGGAAGGGAAAAATTGGGTCTATGTCCAACGGATCACACCTATCAAGAAAAAATATTTTGTTTCAGTACGACCCGTAGTGACATATGAAATAGCTGATGGGATAAATCTAGTAACGCTTTTCCCTGGGGATATGTTACAGGAAAAGGATAATTTGCGACTCCAAGTTGTCAATTATATCCTTTATGGGGATGGCAAACCAATTCGAGGAATTTCCCATACAAGTATTCAATTGGTTCGTACTTGTTTAGTATTGAATTGGGACCAAGACAGAAAAGGTTCTATAGAAAAGGTTCAGGCTTCTTCTGCTGAAGTAAGGGCAAATGATCTGATTCGATATTTCATAAGAATTGAATTGGTGAAGTCTCCTATTTTGTATACCGGAAAGAGGAATGATAGACCAGGTTCAGTGATTCCTGATACTGAGTCATATTGCGCCAATACCAATCTTTTTTCTTCCAAGGTTAAAATTCAATCACTTAGTCAACATCAAGGAACCGTTCGTACATTTCTTAATAGAAATAAAGAAGGCCAATCTCTTATAGTTTTTTCATCATCTAATTGTTCTCGTATCAATGTTTCGAAATATCACAATGTGACCAAAGAATCAATTAAAGAAAAAGAGGATACCCCGATTCCAATTCTTAATTTGTTGGGTCCCTTAGGTACTGTACCTAAAATTCATAATTTTTCCCCATCTTATCATTCAATAACTCATAATGAGATCTTGTTAAATAAATATTTAATACTGGATAATAATAATCCAAAACAGACTTTCCAACTACTTAAGTATTATTTAGTGGACGAAAACGGGAGAATCTCTAATGCAAATCCATGCAGTGACATCATTTTTAATCTATTTGGTTCGTGCTTTCTCCCTCACGATTATTGTGAGGAGACATCCACAACCAGAATAATGAGCCTCGGACAGTTTATTTGTGAAAATGTATGTCTATCCAAACACGGAACACGCATAAAATCTGGTCAAGTTATAATGGTTTATCTTGACTCTTTCATAATAAGATCAGCTAAACCCTATTTGGCGACCCGAGGAGCAACCGTTCATGGTGATTATGGAGAAATCTTTTACGAAGGAGATACATTAGTTACATTTATATATGAAAAATCGAGATCTGGTGATATAACTCACGGCCTTCCAAAGGTTGAACAAGTGTTAGAAGTTCGTTCGATTGATTCAATATCGATGAACCTAGAAAAAAGGGTTGAAGGTTGGAACGAACATATAACAGGAATTCTTGGAATTCCTTGGGGATTCCTGATTGGTGCTGAACTCACCATAGCGCAAAGTCGTATTTCTTTGGTTAATAAGATCCAAAAGGTTTATCGATCCCAGGGGGTACAGATTCATAATAAGCATATAGAGATTATTGTACGACAAATAACATCAAAAGTGTTGGTTTCAGAAGATGGAATGTCTAATGTTTTTTCACCCGGGGAACTAATCGGATTGTTGCGAGCAGAACGAGCAGGTCGTGCTTTGGAAGAGGCTATTTGTTACCGAGCCGTCTTATTGGGAATAACGAGAGCATCTCTGAATACTCAAAGTTTCATATCAGAAGCTAGTTTTCAGGAAACCGCTCGAGTTTTAGCAAAAGCCGCTCTCCGGGGTCGTATTGATTGGTTGAAAGGTCTGAAAGAGAATGTTGTTCTGGGGGGGATGATACCCGTTGGTACCGGATTCAAACGATTCGTTCACCGTTCAAGGGAATACAACAACATTCCTTTGGAAATACAAAAGAAGAATTTTTTCGGGGGGGAAATGAGAGATATTCTGTTCCACCACAGAGAATTATTTTGTTCTTGCATCCCAGAGCCAAAGAGTTTCCATAATACATCAGAACAACCATTCTATGCTATGGGATCTAATCCAATCGTTCATAAGAGCGGATTCATTATTAGCTAAGCTAATAGCTAATATAATGGTCATTTGTTAATAAAGAGAATATCGAAACCAAGGGTAAAGGAATTCATAATGAAGCTTGGACCGTGTATCAACGGTTAACCCGCGGTAGAAGGTTCCATTGGAACAATTATTTATTTCAGGGTACCTCGTCTCTTTTTTTTAGAGGAAGTGTGGGGATAAATGACAAGAAGATATTGGAACATCAATTTGGAAGAGATGATGGAAGCGGGGGTTCATTTTGGTCATGGTACTAGGAAATGGAATCCTAGAATGGCACCTTACATCTCTGCAAAGCGTAAAGGTATTCATATTACAAATCTTACGAGAACTGCTCGTTTTTTATCAGAAGCCTGTGATTTAGTTTTTGACGCAGCAAGTAGAGGAAAACACTTCCTAATAGTTGGTACGAAAGATAAGGCAGCTGATTCGGTAGCATCAGCTGCAATAAGGGCTCGGTGTCATTATGTCAATAAAAAATGGCTCGGTGGTATGTCAACGAATTGGTCCACTACGGAAACGAGGCTTCAGAAGTTCAGGGACTTGAGAGTGAGAGCCGAGATGGGGCAACTCAGTCGTCTCCCGAAACGGGATGCAGCAATATTGAAGAGACAATTATCTCACTTTCAAACATATCTGGGCGGTATCAAATATATGACGGGGTTACCCGATATTGTAATCATCATTGATCAGCAAGAAGAATATACGGCCCTTCGAGAATGCGTCACTTTGGGTATTCCAACTATTTGTTTAATCGATACAAATTGTGATCCAGATCTCGCAGATATTCCGATTCCAGCCAACGATGACGCTATAGCTTCCATCCGATTGATTCTTAACAAATTAGTATCCGCAATTTGTCAGGGACGTTCTAGCTATATAAGAAGTCGTTGATTAATAATAAGATAAGTCAATTACTTCGCTTCGGGAAACCCAGAGATTCATTGAATCGGTTATTCTTACTATTCCTGAATGTGAAAAAGGAGATTTTCATTGCCGGGGATATATTACGTGATTAATTCATTAATTAATATCTGAAATATATGGTTAAGTTAAATTAGTATAAATGGTTGAATCAAAATAATTCCTTCTTAAGTTCCATTTCTGTCAGAGGGTAATATGAATGTTCTACCATGTTCCATCAACGCACTAAAGGGGTTATACGAGATATCCGGCGTGGAAGTAGGCCAACATTTCTATTGGCAAATAGGGGGTTTCCAAGTGCATGCCCAAGTACTTATAACTTCCTGGGTCGTAATTGCTATCTTATTAGGTTCAGCCGCTATAGCCGTTCGGAATCCACAAACTATCCCGACCAACGGTCAGAATTTTTTCGAATATGTTCTTGAATTCATTCGAGACGTGAGCAAAACTCAAATTGGAGAAGAAGAATATGGTCCTTGGGTTCCTTTTATTGGAACTCTGTTCCTATTTATTTTTGTTTCTAACTGGTCAGGTGCTCTTTTACCTTGGAGAATCATACAGTTACCTCATGGGGAGTTAGCTGCACCCACGAATGATATAAATACTACTGTTGCTTTAGCTTTACCCACGTCAGTGGCATATTTCTATGCAGGCCTTACTAAAAAGGGATTGGGTTATTTCGGTAAATATATTCAACCAACTCCAATACTTTTACCAATTAATGTCTTAGAAGATTTCACAAAACCTTTATCACTTAGTTTTCGACTTTTCGGGAATATATTGGCCGATGAATTAGTAGTTGTTGTTCTTGTTTCTTTAGTACCTTTAGTGATTCCTATACCTGTGATGTTCCTCGGATTATTCACAAGCGGTATTCAAGCTCTCATTTTTGCAACCTTAGCCGCGGCTTATATAGGTGAATCCATGGAAGGTCATCATTGAGTACAAATAAGAAATAAGAAAATAATGCTTTGTTTGAATTTCAAAGTTCAAAGAGCCGCTTTTTCTTTTTTAATTTCAATCAATTCAAAATGAAGCCCATGAATCTTATTCCAATAAAATAATTAATTCATGGGTAGCTCAAGATACCCGCTTGAGGAAATGATTGATATATCAATCTATATTTATGATATGTATGATATAGAGTAGGAACAGATATATATGTACGATATTAATATTTATTATATTACGTATTACACTACGGAATTGTAAAAAAAGGGGGGAGATTCCCAATTTTTCCTAAGATCCCCCTTTTTTCCTATTCATGTCATACATCGCCTTTATTTGCCCAGTCAATTACGAAGATTCATAATTTGGATAAGAAATAATTGTTATCCGTTTGGGACGCGCGACGAAACAACAAGAACTATGTTCTGCGGAACCGTTGCTATTTCATTCCATTCTATTCAACAATTGACCAAAATTGGAATTAAGAGGAGTTGGATCAATCAATCAAATCTTGATATGGGATGATTCGCTTTGATGAATCTCTTCGTTTGTATCCATGTGAGATAATGACAAAGACAAGAAAGAGTTCACGAATCAGATGAAAAATTCAGTAGGTTAGGTGGGCCGAGCTACATAGCCGTAGCTACATATTATATGTGAACTCCGGTGTATGCTTAGAAGGAGGATTCCAGGGTCCGATCCGATTCAATAGAAATAAGATGGCGATGGTTTACATTATGGAAGAAAACATGTATATGTGATAGTAGATATTCATATATATGGACTACCCATATATATTATTTCATTCCCCATCAACTTTCTATTATATAGATATAGATTCCACTTTAATAGATATAGATTCCACTTTATTTATATGGATTACGATATATAAGCTCTTCCCTTTTTCGTCTGTGACTTTATTGTATATGTGGATTGAATATGAAGTTAAGCCTATGAATGCATATAGAGAAGATGAAGGAGGGAGGAATTGAAAGAATGGGTTCGGAACAAAGAAATAGAAGAACTAATATGGATTTTCAAAGACTTGGATAGTGAATAAAAACGAGATATTGAAGTAGTTCTGATGATTCAGTAATATCAAATATCATCACATCACTTCTTAACTCAAATTGGGTTCGGAGTTCTTAGTTTAGTTGTATGGATCTTAGTGATGGAATATGAAATAATAAGTAATGTAACTAATTAATATATAATATAAATATATAACATTAATAATAACATTAATTATATATAAGAATTCATTGGTTTATTTGATTATATCATTAACCATTTTTTCATTTTTTGTTGTGAGGAGCTTACCATGAATCCCCTAATTTCTGCTGCTTCCGTTATTGCTGCTGGATTGGCCGTAGGACTTGCTTCTATTGGACCCGGAGTCGGTCAAGGTACTGCTGCGGGCCAAGCCGTAGAAGGTATTGCTAGACAACCAGAAGCAGAGGGTAAAATACGAGGTACTTTATTGCTTAGTCTGGCTTTTATGGAAGCTTTAACAATTTACGGGCTGGTCGTGGCATTAGCACTTTTATTTGCTAATCCCTTTGTGTAATCCTAGAAACGTGAAAATGTGAAAAATACGTACTTCTTTTCTTGCTTTGGCCCTGCCACT